TGGGTTGGAACAAATTACTATAATTCGTCCTCGCCTACGGATCAGTCGACATTTTTCACAAATTTTACGAACGGAGGCTCTGATTTTCATTATTTAAATGAACCTAAAGTATACCGTGAGAGGTGGTTCATAAATTAAACCTTCATGAACCTTTTTTGTTCTTTCACTTGAGGGATTAACTAATGTGGGAAGCGTACTATTCGAAAACCATCCTTTCTCTATTTCTTTTTTTTTTTTTTCACAAATATGAAATAGGAAAGTTCTGTATATAATTCGGATATCAGAAAAGAAAGATTACCATATATAGCACAAAATTTCTCCACCAATTCCTTCTAGTCGAGCCTCTCTGCCTGTCATTATACCCCGTGAAGTAGAAATAATTACAATCCCCATCCCGCCTAAAATTCTAGGGATTCGTTGATAGTTAGAATAGATTCGTAGACCAGGTCGACTGATACGTTTTAAATTTAAAACAGTTCTAGATGGCCCTTTCCTATTCCTTCTATGTCGTAGGGTTAAAACCAAAAAGTATTTGTTGTTCTCCTGATGTTTCCTCATATTTTCAATAAAACCTTCTCGTAAAAGGATTTTAACAATATTTTCAGTGATATTAGTATATGGTATTCGAACTGTTCTTTTTTTATTCATGTCAGCATTTCGTATAGAGGTTAGTATATTAGCAATAGTGTCTTTACTCATAATAAATGAAGATTTTGGTTGTCCCCGAATTTGGATATAATCAACATGCTCTTTTTTTTTTTCTTAATTAGAAAATTAAAGGCATATACATGAGACACAAACAATCTACTAAATCTACTAAATTAATTTCATTCAAATACTGTAAAATAAAAACTGTATTAGGGTCTCATCTTATAATACTTCAGGTGCTAACGAAACTATTTTAGTGAAATTTAATTGTCTTAATTCCCGGGCAATTGCGCCAAAAATTCGAGTTCCTTTTGGATTTCCTTCTTGATCAATAACAACTGCAGCATTGTCATCATATCGTATTATCATACCGTTGTCGCGTTTGAGTTCTTTACAAGTACGTACAATTACAGCTCTGATTACTTCGGATCTTTCTAGCGGTGTATTTGGTATTGCTTCCTTGATTACAGCAACAATAACGTCACCAATATGAGCATATCGGCGATTACTAGCTCCTATGATTCGAATACACATCAATTTTCTGGCTCCGCTGTTATCCGCTACATTCAATTGGGTTTGAGGTTGAATCATATCATTTTTTATCTGTTTTTTCAATGCAAAGCAAAGGGCGAAGTAAAAAAAAAAAAGAAATGTTGTTTGTTCAAAACAAAAAAAGAAACCTGCAATTGTTTTTTTTCATCCAAAAACCTTTTTCTTTTGGTTCTACATCTCTATCCTGAAATAATGAATTGAGTTCGTATAGGCATTTTGGAAGCCGCTATTGAAATAGCCTTTCTGGCTATATTTTCGGCTACCCCACTCATTTCATAAAGGATTCTACCTGGTTTAACGACAGCTACCCAATATTCGGGAGATCCTTTTCCCGAACCCATACGGGTTTCTGTAGGTCTTACTGTAACTGGTTTGTCTGGAAATATACGTACCCATATTTTTCCGCCGCGGCGTGCGTTTCGTGTCATTGCTCGTCGCCCTGCTTCTATTTGTCTAGATGTGATCCAAGCGGGTTCAAGTGCTTGAAGAGCATATCTACCGAAGCAAATACGATTACCTCGATAAGATATTCCTTTCATTCTTCCTCTATGGTGTTTACGGAATCGGGTTCTTTTGGGGTTATAGTTGAGGGTTTTTTATTAATTCCATCTCTACTACAGAACCGGACATGAGAGTTTCTTCTCATCCAGCTCCTCGCGAAGGAAACGATTATAAAATAATATACATGTATTTAATCAATAAAATATTGATTAAATAGATTGTATTGAAGCATGAGAGTCTTTGATTTTGATAATCTATTATCAATTTGGATATCTTTATTTGATGAAGTAAACATGTATTTGATTTCTATTTATAGAAAATTTCGTTTTCTTATTTATTAGAATAGAAGGTTATGACAAATCGTTATTTTGCTTTGCCTTTTATTATTATATCGGATTGCCTAAAATTTCGAAATCCAAAAAATAAAAATTTTCGCGGGCGAATATTTACTCTTTTAATTCAGTTTTATAAGATTAGTTTATGCCATGACTTTTCAGAATAAATGAATTGGTTCCTGGTTCGTTCCGCCATCCTACCCAATGAATCATTAGGATTCGTTTTCAATAGAATCTTATGCACTCACGGGTTCTGTCGTTCCCACCGTTTCGCGATTAATGGTTAGGTCTGAATTCTACAACGGAGCTCTTAAATGAAATTTGATCTTGAGTCAATCTTCTCAGTTTTTATTGACTCAGGGCTCGTGATTTTTTTGTTCTTATTTGTTTGTTCTTAATAGAACAATTTTGTTTAATTAGGGATCAATTCAGTATTAATGCTTTATTACATTTTCCTTTATGAAAATGAATCATAGACCCTACATATTGAATTCTATATCATTGGTATTTTTTTCTCTCTTTCTCTCATCTTTTCATTTATCCACACACTTTAACTTTTATTGTTTCACAACTCCTAATCAATTTTGTTTTTCTTTTTTTTTTTTATCCAAAACAGATTTCAGTTGCTACAATGATATGACCAATATATCATATCTCGACTGGTTCTTTATATCCAGATAATGCGAAACGATGAGTTGGTTATTAATTCATACTATGGGCTGGTCTATTTTTGTTTTTAAATCTAACCCTAAAAAAACCAACGAGTCACACACTAAGCATAGCAATTATATTAAATCAACGGATTAATAGAATTTTTATTCAACCTTGTAGAATTATTTATTTTTGTTTTGATTTAATAGAAAAAAGAGTTTTTTCTTTTTTGGTTTTTTGGTATATTACCTGATAGATCTAAAGATAAGTCAAGTAAAGGATTATTAGTCCTCATCGACAAATATCCAAATTTTGATACCTAATACCCCATAGATAGTTCCAACTGTATAGGAACAGTAATCAATTTTAGCTCGAATGGTTTGTAGGGGCACCCTACCTTCTCGGATCCATTCGACACGTGCAATTTCTTTTCCGTCGATACGCCCTGCAATTTGTATTTGAATTCCTTTTGTACCTGCCTGTTCAGTTAATTCAATAGCCTTTTTCATTGCTTTGCGAAATGAAACTCTATTTTTTAATTGTCCGGCTATAAATTCTGCTAGAATATTAGGGTGTCCATAAGGATTTGCTATTCTTGTAATAGCAATGTTAAGTTTCCGGTTCATCGAATTAAGTTCTTTTTTTACATTCATCTGTAATTCTTCCATTTTTTGGGGGCTATTAATAATTTTGGGAATCCCATATAGATTATGACTTGAATCAAGTCGATTTTTTTTTGAATCTCTATCCATGCAATCCCCTCGACACTAGAAGATATTTTCATATTTTTTTGTACATAATTCTTGATGCAATTTCGTATTTTTTGATCTTCTTGTAGATCCTTAGAATAATTTTTTGGTTGTGCAAACCAAAGAGAATGATGACCTTGGGTTGCACCAAGTCTGAAACCAAGTGGATTTATTTTTTGTCCCACAATCCCCGCTAGTATTACTATACATATAATGTATACATATACTGACCTTATGAATATTATATAAATATAAAAAATATATCATATTCGTATAATTTATTAATATTCATATAAATTTTCTTTTTCTACATCTAAGTCTTTCAGTACAATAGTTATATGACAAGTGTGTCTTTTTATTGGATAGCCCCGCCCCCGAGCTTGAGGTTTTAATTTTTTCACAGTGTTGCCTTCGTTGACTTCAGCTTTACTAATAATTAAAGTAGCTTCGTTGAAGCGCATATTGTGATTGGCATTGGCTGCCGCGGAATAAACCAATTTTAAAATTGGATAACAGGCTCGATATGGCATTAGTTCTAGTATCATAAGTGTTTCCACATAGGAACGTCCACGAATCTGATCAATAACTCTTCGCGCTTTGTGAGCAGACATAGATATATATTGTCCTATAGCATATACTTCTGTATATCGGTTTGTCCTTCTCTTCTTTATCATAAGGTTCACTCCTCACTAATGAACGATAAGCATCTATATTAACTTTTATTATTTATTAACTAAATATTAACTAATTATTAACGACGAGATCTATTATCATTTTTTGCATGTCCCCGGAAATTTAGAGTGGGTGCAAATTCTCCCAATTTATGGCCTACCATACGATCTGTTATATAAATGGGCAAATGTTCTTTTCCATTATGAACAGCAATAGTATGCCCGATCATTGTAGGTATAATGGTAGACGCTCGGGACCAAGTTACTATTATTTCTTTTTCCGCTTTTGTGTTAAGCATATTCATTTTTCTTAATAAATGATTGGCTACAAAAGGATTTTTTTTTAGTGAACGTGCCACAATTAATTACTCCTATTTTTTTTATATTATAAAGACGAAGAAACAAATTCTATTTTCTCTCCTATTTACTACGGCGACGAAGAATCAAATTATCGCTATATTTATTCCTTTTTCTACTTCTTCTGCCAAGTGCAGGATAACCCCAAGGGGTTGAGGGTTTTTTTCTACCAATTGGGGCCCTCCCTTCACCACCCCCATGGGGATGGTCTACAGGGTTCATAACTACTCCTCTTACTACAGGACGCTTACCTAGCCAACGTTTAGATCCGGCTCTACCCAAACTTTTCTGGTTCACCCCAACATTCCCCACTTGTCCGACTGTTGCTGAGCAGTTTTTGGGTATCAAACGGACCTCCCCAGAAGGTAATTTTAATGTGGCCGATTTCCCCTCTTTTGCAATCAGTTTCGCTACAGCACCTGCTGCTCTAGCTAATTGTCCACCCTTTCCAAGTGTGATTTCTATGTTATGTATGGCCGTGCCTAAGGGCATATCGGTTGAAGTAGATTCTTCTTTTTGATCAATCAAAACCCCTT